ATTGATCATATCATTGTAGCAACTGAATTTTTTTTTACAAAAAAAAAGAATAAAGAAATATGATTATAAGTTATGAAAGGTAATCGAAAAGTATGCGGATAAAAGGAAGGATGAAAGAAAGAGAGAAAAAATTGAATATTAATGATATATTATTCCAATTTGGAAAGTCTATGAGGTCACTGTAAGAAAAGCAATGTAATAAAGCATCAATACAGATTCATTCATAATAATTAGATAAATCTGTTCCGAAAACAAAAAAAATTTAAGAGCCTTGAGCCAATAAAAACTGAGAAAATTGACTCAAAAACAAATTAAAAAATGAAATTCCAAATTTCATATAAGAGCTCCATTGTAGAATTCGGGCCTAATGATTAATCAAGAAGCGATGGGAACGACGGAACCCATGAATATAGAGGATTCTATTGAAAAAGAAAAACAAATCTTAGTAATTCATTGGATAGGATGGCGGAATAAACCAGAAACTTTATTATCTATTCTGATTTTTATTCTGAGACCTCGTGGGATAAACATCAAACTGAAATAGATATTGAAAGAGTAAATATTCGCCGGCGAAAAATTTGTTTTTTTTTTCAAATAAAAAAAGTAATAAAATACTAAAAAAAAATGAAAAAGATAAAAGAAAAAAAGGATTTGTTAGAATATTCTAACTCTAACAAAAACGACATTCGAGATGATGATATTACGTTATTTTGAAATAAATAGAATTCATCTTGGATTCGATTTCGCAAAAGACATACACAACTTTAGAAGAGATCAGATGCAATTTCAAAAAATAACATGATTAATAGAATTAATCATTAACTACATCTATATCGTAATATAAGCTTTTTTAGTCCTTTTATTCGCGAGGAGCTGGATGAGAAGAAACTCTCATGTTCAGTTCTGTAGTAGAGATGGAATTTCTAATTTAGAAAAAACCCATCAACTATAACCCAAAAAGAACCAGATTTCGTAAACAACATCGAGGAAGACTTAAAGGAATATCTTCTCGTGGGAATCGTATTTGTTTTGGCAGATATGCTCTTCAAACACTTGAACCCGCTTGGATCACATCTAGACAAATAGAAGCAGGGCGACGAGCAATGACACGAAATGTACGACGTGGTGGAAAAATTTGGGTACGTATATTTCCAGACAAACCAGTTACAGTAAGACCTGCGGAAACGCGTATGGGTTCTGGGAAAGGATCCCCTGAGTATTGGGTAGCTGTGGTTAAACCAGGTAAAATCCTTTATGAAATGGGTGGTGTACCCGAAAATATAGCCAGAAAAGCTATTTCAATAGCGGCATCAAAAATGCCTATAAAAACCCAATTCATTATTTCTGAATAGGAATATAGAATAAAAAAGCTAAATAACATTTAAGGATAAAAAGATTATCCGTTTTCTTTTTTTGACAAACAATATTTTTTTACTTCGTCCTTTGCATTAAAAGAAGAGATACAAAAAAATGATATGATTCAACCACAAACCTATTTGAATGTAGCAGACAACAGCGGGGCTCGAGAATTGATGTGTATTCGAATAATAGGAGCTAGTAATCGCCGATATGCTCATATTGGTGACGTTATTGTTGCTGTAATCAAGGAAGCAATACCAAATACTCCTCTAGAAAGATCAGAAGTCATTAGAGCTGTAATTGTACGTACTTGTAAAGAACTCAAACGTAACAATGGGACGATAATACGATATGATGACAATGCCGCAGTTGTCATTGATCAAGAAGGAAATCCAAAAGGAACTCGAGTTTTTGGGGCGATCCCACGGGAATTGAGACAATTAAACTTTACTAAAATAGTTTCATTAGCTCCTGAGGTATTATAAGATCTAAATATCGATAGTTAGTATAGGATTAAAAAAAATGGTATTGAAATAAAATTAATTAATAGATTGTGTATCACGCATATACCCTTAATAATCAAATATTAAGAATTTTATTCATATATTAATATATAATTCGTCTATATCTATATATAAATAAAAGAAAAAGAACATGTTGATTATATCAAAATTATAGAACAATAAGGAATTTTAACTTATCATGGGGAAAGACACTATTGCTGATATAATAACCTCTATACGAAATGCTGACATGAATAGAAAAGGAACGGTTCGGATAGGATCGACTAACATCACCGAAAGCATTGTTAAAATCCTTTTACGAGAGGGTTTTATCGAAAACGTAAGGAAACATCGCGAAAACAACCAAATTTTTTTGATTTTAACCCTAAGACATAGACGAAATAAGAAAGAATCCTCGATTTTAAATTTAAAGAGAATAAGTCGACCGGGTCTACGAATCTATTCTAACGCTCAACGAATTCCACGAATTTTAGGCGGAATAGGAATTGTAATCCTTTCGACTTCTCAAGGTATAATGACAGACCGAGAAGCTCGACTAAAAAGAATCGGCGGAGAAATTTTGTGTTATATATGGTAATCCTTCTAATAAAAAAATTGGATATCCGGAACTTCCGATT